TTTCCTAATGTTAGCAATGTACAGTGGACAAATAGGATTATTTTCTTCTCGAGATCTTTTACTTTTTTTTCTCATGTGGGAATTAGAATTAATTCCTGTTTATCTACTTGTATCCATGTGGGGAGGAAAAAAACGTCTGTATTCGGCTACAAAATTTATTTTGTACACGGCAGGGGGTTCTATTTTTCTTTTAATGGGAGTTCTGGGCGTCGGTTTATATAGTTCTACTGAACCGATATTAAATTTTGAAATATTGGCTAATCAGTCCTACCCTGTGGCTTTGGAAATATTATTTTATATTGGATTTTTTCTTGCTTTTGCTGTAAAATTACCAATCATACCCCTACATACCTGGTTACCAGATACCCACGGAGAAGCGCATTATAGTACTTGTATGCTTCTAGCCGGAATCTTATTAAAAATGGGAGCGTATGGATTAGTTCGAATCAATATGGAATTATTTCCTCATGCTCATTCTCTATTTTCTCCTTGGTTGATAATAGTGGGCGCAGTACAAATAATCTATGCAGCTTCAACATCTCTTGGTCAACGAAATTTAAAAAAAAGAATAGCCTATTCCTCTGTATCTCATATGGGTTTTATAATTATAGGAATTGGTTCTATCACAGATATGGGACTCAACGGAGCCCTTTTACAAATAATCTCTCATGGATTTATCGGTGCTGCGCTTTTTTTCTTGGCTGGAACAACTTATGATAGAATACGTCTTCTTTATCTTGACGAAATGGGTGGAATAGCTATCCCAATGCCAAAAATGTTCACGATATTTAGTAGCTTTTCGATGGCCTCCCTCGCATTACCAGGTATGAGTGGTTTTGTTGCCGAATTAATAGTCTTTTTTGGACTAATTACTAGTCCAAAATTTCTTTTAATAACAAAAATCTTAATTACTTTTGTAATGGCAATTGGAATTATATTAACCCCTATTTATTTATTATCTATGTTACGCCAGATGTTTTATGGATACAAGATATTTAATGGCCCAAACTTTTATTTTTTTGATTCTGGGCCGCGAGAGTTATTTCTTTCGATCTCCTTTTTTTTACCCGTACTCGGTATTGGTATGTACCCCGATTTCGTTCTTTCACTATCAGTTGAAAAGGTTGAAGTTATCCTATCTAATTCTTTTTTTAGATAGTTTTTTTATTTATAAAAAAATCTTATCATTTACAAAAAGGTTCGTTGTACAATCACAAAAAGAACGCTTTTTCTTCTCTTGTGTTAAGTAAAAAAACTTTGTGTGAACTAGGGAGAGCCTCGCGAATCAAAGTCACGGGGCTCTCCCTAGTTCACACAAAGTTTGATATGGGTTATATGCTTTTCTATTCCTATTGGTAAGTGGTAAGAACTCCTTTTTGAATTTAATTAGATGTTAATGTAAATGAACCATAACTATGTAATCCTATTCCTAATAGATTTACTCCAAAATAGCATATCCAGATTATAAGAAATCCAATAAACGCTACAATTGCTGAATTTGTACCCTTCAATTTTAGATTTGTTTGAGTATGTAAATAAATTGCAAATATGATCCAAGTAATAAAAGCCCAAGTTTCTTTTGGGTCCCAACTCCAATAGGACCCCCATGCTTCATTAGCCCATACTGCTCCAGAAAGAATTCCTATCGTTAAAAAGAGAAATCCTAGACTAATAACCCGATAACTCCAATAATCCAATTGTTGAATCAATTGCGACTTATAATAATTCCTTGGAGAAAAAAAAGAAGTTTTTTTAAAAATATTTTTTCCTTCATTCATGTATTCGACTTTATCAAGGAAAAATGACTTATTTAAATTTAATAAACGATTACTCGTAGAAAAAAATTTTCTATTTTTTCGAACTGTAATGACTAGAAGTGATACTGATAATAATGATCCACATAAAAGGGCCACATATCCCAATATCATCATACTTACGTGCATTATTAACCACTCGGATTGAAGAGCAGGTACTAATATTGTGGATTCGTGTATTTCAGTTAAAAGGCCTGAGGTAGCAAAGCCCTGGGAAAAAATAGCACTTGGACCTATTATTGTGCTTAGAAGATTTTGATTTTTTTTGAAATACGGAACTATATAAATAAAGGAAAAACTCCATGAAAGAAAGATTAACGATTCATATAAATCACTTAGTGGAAAATGTTTCGAATAAATCCAACGAGAAATTAATAATCCTGTTATACAAAAAAAAGTCATTATCATGCCCTTTTCGGATGAATCATATAGTTTTACGATTTCATCGACAAAAAAGGTTATCAAATGAATTGTAATTAGAATTGAAACAGTCGAAAAAGAAATATGAGTTAATATATGCTCTAAAGTTGAAAATATCATAAAAGAGTTCCTTAATTATAAAATCGAAATCGGCAATTGAATTCATTATTCATTATAGGATCTATTTTATTTTTTTAGGAAATGACATGCCGCCACTCGGACTCGAACCGAGATGCTCTAGCACTGCTTCCTAAGAGCAGCGTGTCTACCAATTTCACCATAGCGGCTTGTCTTAACCTCATAATAGCCTATGAATAAGCAATCGTCTAGATTTAAGAATTCAATTGGGTGCAATATTTTTAGAAAAGATTCAAATCAATGAATAAAAATCTGTTCAAATATGTCCTTGAAGGTTCATTATTTTAGTTTAGGTTTTTAGTTTTATTGTGTATTTGAGACTCTTCTTTACTTGAACTCTTGTAAAACCAGAAAGTCTTACTATCAATTAAGGGATAGAACCTTTCCCCCCAAAAATATTTTTTAAATTAAGCGTTTTTGATTTATTTAATTTTAAAAAGTGTAACCAAAAAATAAGTTTTATCAATGAACAAAAAAACCTATTTTAGATTATTCAAAATTCACACATATTTATCCATAAAAATTGCACTAAATGTTTTTGCGTGAATGGATGGCCAGAGATATATGGGCTCTATTCTATATAAGAATTTACAGAAAATCCAAAAGTAAGAAAGTTGTGTAAAAAAAAATCTTTTATAGTACAAATAAGTTGCTGGGGGAAATAAGACTCCCATTCTGGAAAGAAAATATACTAAAAAGAAAGTGAGTATCTTGTGTTTTTTTGTTAAAAAAAAAAGACTTTGTTTCAATTCGGTTTAAAGTAAAACAGAAGAATTCCATTTCCTGTTGACTTAATTCAACAGGAAATGGAATTTGAAAATTTTATTTTTGAAACAGAAGAATTTAATTTTTAAGTCAGGTCAATTTATATTTTTTTAAGGTGTTCTGTTTTATTTCTTAATAACTTATTTTTTAATTTTATTTGTTTGTCGTACAAAAAAACTTTTTGAAATCCCGGTAGAAAGAGATTTCCCTAAAGAAAGTGCTTTTAACGCCGCCCAATAGCCTTTTCTTTTCCAAAAATTTTTACGAATACGCTTTTTTGATGCAGAAGTACGTTTTTTTGGAACTGCCATTTAAATAAAAATTAAGAGATTACTCATTGGTATAGCTGGATGTGAAAGACATCTATTGTTTAAAAAAATCTGCGCTTTTATAGATAATTTTTTTTCTAAAATTCTAAAAGAATGGAATATGAACGATATGATAAAATCGCATAAAATTTTTCTAAAAAATAAAAAACAAGAAGAATATTTAGAATATTTTTAGTAACTTGTCAAAATTTGACTTGCATTTTCAAATTCGAAGGAGACTCATAATTAATCTTTGTCTTTTGTATGATTTGACCAATTGTAACTTCTTGATTTGAATATTTGAAATATTTAGAAGAAATTCAGAAAGAGAAAGAATAAGTAAAAAGAAAGAAAAATTAAAAAATTTTATTTTTTATATTTAAGTTAGGTTAAGCTTAGTGCATATTTTCATTTTTTTATTGACTCCTTTCAAAAGAAGTAAGGTCCGATAAATCGGAAAGAATTAATTACGAATTTCAATTTTTTTATGCAACAGACATATCAATATGGGTGGATTTTACCTTTTGTTCCACTTCCAATTCCTATGTTAATAGGAGTAGGACTTCTTCTTTTTCCGACAGCAACGAAAAATCTTCGTCGTATGTGGGCTTTTCCAAGTATTTTATTGTTAAGTATAGTCATGATTTTTTCAATTAATCTGTCTATTCAACAAATAAATAGCAGTTCTATCCACCAATATGTATGGTCTTGGACACTCGATAATGATTTTTCTTTAGAATTTGGATACTTGATCGATCCACTTACTTCTATTATGTCAATGTTAATCACTACTGTTGGAATCATGGTTCTTATTTATAGTGATAATTATATGGCTCACGATCAAGGATACTTGAGATTTTTTGCTTATATGAGTTTTTTCAGTACTTCCATGTTGGGATTAGTTACTAGTTCAAATTTGATACAAATTTATTTTTTTTGGGAATTAGTTGGAATGTGTTCCTATCTATTAATAGGGTTTTGGTTTACGCGACCTCCTGCAGCAAATGCTTGTCAAAAAGCATTTGTAACTAATCGTGTAGGGGATTTTGGTTTATTATTAGGAATTTTAGGGTTTTATTGTATAACAGGTAGTTTTGAATTTCAGGATTTATTCGAAATACTCAAGAACTTGATTTATAATAATGAAGTCAACTTTTCCTTTGTTATTTTGTGTGCTGCTTTATTATTTACCGGTGCAGTTGCTAAATCTGCACAATTTCCCCTTCATGTGTGGTTACCCGATGCTATGGAGGGACCCACTCCTATTTCGGCTCTTATACACGCTGCTACTATGGTAGCAGCGGGGATTTTTCTTGTAGCTCGCCTTCTCCCTCTTTTCATGGTTATACCCTATATAATGAATTTCATCTCGTTGATAGGCATAATCACACTATTATTAGGAGCTACTTTAGCTCTTGCTCAAAAAGACATTAAAAAGGGTTTAGCCTATTCGACAATGTCTCAATTGGGTTATATGATGTTAGCTCTAGGAATGGGGTCTTATCGAAGTGCTTTATTTCATTTGATTACTCATGCTTATTCCAAAGCATTACTT